TATGAATAAAAAGATTGACACATAAGAAAAATAAAAGAATAGATAAGATGAGATTCGTCCACCTCCCATATATTTTATCCCTTCACCCATAAAGAAACTTGCAACACCAACGCCATTTAGAATTCCATCAATTATATATTTATCAAAAAACTGAGTTAGCTCGGCTAACCCTCTTATACTCATGGTGAAAATCCCAGTATAAAAAATATCTATATAACCACGATTATATGACCAATTGTATATCACACCTTTTATTTTGTCCAGAATAATTCTTTTAGGACCTCTTTTTAAAAAGAAATTAATTAAGCCCAGATTCTTGAAAGATGAATAAATAGATCCATAAAAAATAGATGCTATCAATAGTCCGAAAAAAGCTATACTTACTGAAAAAAAAGCATTTGACAAAAACCCATACCAATCCTCAGAAGAATTTAATTTTGGATGAAAAAGGGTTATTGATGGAGTTAACCATTTCGATAATAGATCCAAATCTATTACTTTGCCGTTAAAAGAAATTCCTATTGATCCAATGAACAAAGTAAATAGTACTAATACAAGTAGAGGAAACAACATAGTATTGCTCGATTCGTGAGGATACATATAAGTGTACCTATTTCTCAAGTAAGTACTAAAGTCTCGTATCTTACTTCTTACATTTTTGTCAATTTTCGATATATCTTTCGAAAAAAAACAAACCTTATTCTTATTCATTTTTGAAAAAAAGAAATTCCTATTGACTTTCTTCAGTGTCCCTTTTCCCCATAGAGATATTGAATAAAACGAGCTATTTTTTGTACTACTAAGACTACTATAATATTGAAAATGAATGCGCAAATACCCATCAAAGGTAAGTAAGTACATCCGAAACATATAAAATGCGGTTAATCCTGTTGTGAACCAAGCTATTAGTGCGAAAATTGGTGAGTACAACCAACTATCGTGAATAATTTCATCTTTGGACCAAAAACAAGCAAGAGGTGGAATACCACAAAGAGAAAGTGTACCTAAAAAAAAAGTAGTTTTTGTAATTGGAACATATTTTGTTAAACCTCCCATAAGAACCATATTCTGACTTTTCTCTGATGAATATCCAACAATAGGTTCCATTGAATGAATAATGGATCCAGATCCCAAAAACAATAAAGCTTTAGAATAGGCATGGGTGATCAAATGGAATAAAGCAGCTCGATAAGAACCTATACCTAGAGCTAACATAATATAACCCAATTGAGACATTGTAGAATAAGCTAAACTTCTTTTAATGTCTCTTTGGGCAAGGGCCAAAGTAGCTCCTAAAAGTACTGTTATTATACCTACTAAACAAATGAGATTCATTATGTAAGGTATAACTATGAAAAGAGGAAGAAGCCGAGCTACAAGAAAAATTCCTGCTGCTACCATAGTAGCAGCGTGTATAAGAGCCGAAATAGGAGTGGGGCCTTCCATGGCATCAGGTAACCATACGTGAAGGGGGAATTGTGCGGATTTAGCAACTGCACCAACAAATAAGAAAAAGGCACATAAAGTAGCAAATAAAGAATTGACCCCATTATTCTGGATCAAGGTATTCACTATTTTGAACAAATCTCGAAATTCAAAACTACCAGTTATCCAATAAAATCCTAAGGTTCCTAATAATAAACCAAAATCTCCTATACGATTAGTTACAAAAGCTTTTTGACAAGCACTTGCTGCAACGGGTCGTGTGAACCAAAAACCTATCAATAAATATGAACACATTCCCACTAGTTCCCAAAAAATATAAATTTGTATCAAATTGGAACTAGTAACTAATCCCAACATTGAAGCATTGGAAAAACTCATATAAGCAAAAAATCTCAAATATCCTTGGTCGTGAGACATATAATTGTCACTATAAATAAAAACCATGATTCCAACAGTAGTAATTAGTATTGACATAATAGAAGTAAGTGGATCGATCAAGTGTCCGAACTCTAATAAAAAATCATTATTGATGGTCCAAGACCATAGATATTGATAGGTCAAACTTCCATTTATTTGCTGAATAGACAGATTGGCCGAAAACCACATAGCTATACTTAGTAGTAAAACACTTGGGAAAGCCCACATACGACGAAGATCTTTTGTTGCTGTCGGAATAAGTAGAAGTCCAAATCCTATTGACATAGTAACTGGGAGCGGAAAAAGGGGTATTATCCATGCATATTTAGATGTATATTCCATAACCAATTGTTCTTTTTTTTCTTATAATTGTTTCCGATTCACCAATTCTGATCTCTTTCGAAAAGAACAAAACAATAAGAAAAAGAAAAAAAAAAAAGATATGAAAAAGATCAAATACAAATATTGGAATTCTGACTTTGTGTTTTATCGAATATTTGAAATAAAAGTTGCAATTGGTTGGTCAAATAATTAGTCAAGTTTATTACTTAGTTATTAATTAACTTGAAACTATAGAAAAGAAAGATATTTCTGAAAGAATCTGACATCATATGAGATTTTGAATAATTGGATTTTCCCTTTACATTAAATTCTAATTATGTAAAATGTAAAATTATGCAATTTAATTTATAGATATTGTATATATTTTTATTTATAGATATATTATATATTTCTATATTTAAGATAGATTTAAGTTTCTAGATTTCTTATATTACAGTTCAGTTACAGATTTCTTTATCTCTTTCGATTTTTATATTTTTTCTTTCTTTTTTTTTTTTAGCTTTATATATTTTCTATTTTTTTTAGACTTCATTTTCAACTTCTATCTTATATACATATATAAGTATAGAAGATAATTCTAATACTAAATTCTAAGACTACTATATTCTTAGAATTAGAATATTTTTTTATTTTGTAGAATCTTTATCTTTATATAGAATATATAATCTTTTCTTTATATAGAATTTAATCTTTATCTTTATATATCTTTATAATTTTTTATCCTTTAATATATGAAATATGAAAATCTATATATATTCATACTATAATTCTATAATTCATACTATATTATTCTAGTATATACTAGAATAACTATTTACTTAGTATTTACTTTACTATTTTACTCATTTCTCTATTTAGATAAAGATTTTCTATTACTATTCTTACTATTTCATATGAATATTTGTATATTTGTAATATTGTATATATTACTTTAGATATTATCTATTAAATTATATATTAAATATGAATATGAAATTATTACTATTTTAAAATTACATTCCTTTTTTTGTATATTCTTTTTGTATATTTTTTTTTTTCAAAAACAATAGAATATCCAATACGTATGTAATTCTTACATTATGCAAATATAAGAATGAAGATAGAAAATTGAAATCTATTTGTCTATTAAAATAGAATTGTTTTAGAAGATTTTTATTTTTTTTTTTTATTTTTTTTCTTTTATTCTTTTTTTTTTCTATTTGTATGTTCTGATATTATTGAGGGAAACTTATGGAATAAGTATAGATAATGACTAATAAAGAGTAATTGATTTTGAACAATATATGTCTTTCACATACAACGATAAAAATGAGTCACCTACCTTTTGAATGGCAGTTCCAAAAAAGCGTACTTCTATGTCAAAAAAGCATATTCGTAGAAATCTTTGGAGAAAAAAAGGCTCTTTAGCGGCAGTAAAAGCTTTTTCTTTAGCTAAATCTGTTTCCACCGGACAGTCAAAAAGTTTTTTTGTGCGACAAAAAAAGTCTTGAAAAAATCTTAATTGACATGTCTCAAAGAACTTCCAATTTTCCATTTTTTATTTGGAAGGCAAATGATTCAAATTTACTAATTTATTGTGTATATTGTGTATTGTATTTGTATTTAACTTCTCCAGATTAGTTAGAGCTAGGTAATTTGAAAAATAAGAATCTTTCTGTCTACTGGATTCAAAGTACTCAGTATTGTGTATTGTATTTTTTTTTATTATCATTTTTTTAGATTTTGTATAGTCTTTCTATATTTCTATATATGTTCTATTCTATTTATTGAAATTTCTATTGGTTGATATTGAATTCGTGAGATGGTTTTTTCTTTCCTATGAATTTTCTATTTTGAAAAGCACAATTACGATAGACAACGAAGAATCTGAATATTTCATTATACTTTAGACTAAGGTGTTGGGTCTCAAAATCGTTAGAAAAAAAATTTTTGATACCTCAACTGAAAACAAAACTATTGAGTTCTGACTGTTCTGGATAAAAAAAAGCTAGGTTTCTAGTACGGAAAAGTTGATTATGAAAACTGAACTTACGAAGATACTAATTCAGTATTATTGATATTGAACATTTCAATATGCATTTCCATTCATATGGAAATGCATCTTTCTTAATTGTTTACTAAACTCTATTGAATATCGACAATTCAACATGAATTTCCTATGATTCTTTAAGGCAAGCCGCCATGGTGAAATTGGTAGACACGCTGCTCTTAGGAAGCAGTGCTAGAGCATCTCGGTTCGAGTCCGAGTGGCGGCATAAATAATAGAATAATTCATATTATAGACACAATAGATCTAATAGAATATTAGAATCTAATTCTATTAGATTTAATTCCCGATTTCAATTATTTAATAGGGACCCTTTATTTATGATATTTGCGACCTTAGAACATATATTAACTCATATTTCCTTTTCGATCATATCAATTGTTATTATGATTCATTTGATGAACTTATTAGTCTACGAAATCGAAGCATTACGTAATTCGTCAGAAAAAGGGATTATAGCTACTTTTTTCTCTATAACAGGGTTTTTAGTTATTCGTTGGATTTCTTCGGGACATTTTCCTTTAAGTAATTTATATGAATCATTAATCTTCCTTTCATGGAGTTTCTCCATTATTCATATGATTCCGTATCTTGGGAATCCTAAAAATGATTTAAGCGCAATAACTGCACCAAGTGCCATTTTTACCCAAGGTTTCGCCACGTCAGGTCTTTCAACTGGAATGCATCAATCCGCAATATTAGTACCTGCTCTACAATCTCAGTGGTTAATGATGCATGTCAGTATGATGCTATTGAGCTATGCAGCTCTTTTATGCGGATCGTTATTATCAGTTGCTCTTATAGTGATTACATTTCGAAAAAACATCGATTTTTTTTTTAGAAACAAGAATTCTTTAAGTTTAAGGAAGTCGTTTTTCTTTGGTGAGATGAAATATTTGAACGAAAAAGGAAGTGTATTAAAAAAGACTTCTTTTCTCTCATTTCGAAATTTTTACAAATATCAATTAATTCAGCGTTTGGATTATTGGAGTTATCGTGTCATTAGTTTAGGGTTTACCTTTTTAACCATAGGCATTCTTTCTGGAGCAGTATGGGCTAATGAAGCATGGGGTTCTTATTGGAATTGGGACCCTAAGGAAACTTGGGCATTTATTACTTGGACCATATTTGCAATTTATTTACATACTAGAACAAATCAAAAATTGCAAGACCAAGGCACGAATTCGGCATTTGTGGCTTCTATAGGATTTCTTCTAATTTGGATATGCTATTTTGGGATCAATCTATTAGGAATCGGGTTCCATAGTTATGGTTCATTCCAATTAATATCTAATTAAAGAAACTACATGAAGAATACATAAAAACATCGTCTGATACACAATGAAAATTTGTGCGAGTTTTTGAAAACCGTTTGAATGGAGGAATTATTCAAATGGTTCTCAAAAACTCTAGATGTATCTCATTACAATTCTAATTCACTCTTCTTTTTTTTCATTGTACAATGAAGAATCGTGAAAATAGGAAAGTCAAAGAATTCTAAGACTTTCTTTCCAATTAATGAAAATTCTTTATTATGGAATCTATAAAAAGAATTTAGATAGTAGAACTTGTATCTTGTCAACCGATAACGGGAGAACGAAATCAGGATAAATACCAATTCCTATTACAGGTAGAAAGATACAGATCGAAACAAATAGTTCTCGTGGTCCAGAATCAAAAAAATTTGAGTTTGGAATATTGAATAGCTTGTATCCATAGAAAATCTGACGTAACATAGATAATAAAAAAATAGGAGTTAATATCATTCCAATTGCCATTACAAAAGTAATTAACATTTTTGGCATGAAAAGATATTTTGGGCTGGTAATTATTCCAAAAAAGACTAAGAATTCTGCAACAAAACCACTCATTCCTGGCAATGCAAGAGAAGCCATCGAGAAACTACTAAACATGGTAAATATTTTTGGCATTGGGATAGATATCCCCCCCATCTCTTCGAGATAAACAAAACGTATTCTATCACAACTCGTTCCCGCTAAGAAAAAAAGTGCAGCACCAATCAATCCATGAGAGAGTATTTGTAAAATGGCTCCATTGAGTCCCATGCCAGTTAGAGAACCAACTCCTAGAATTATGAAACCCATGTGAGATACAGAAGAATAGGCAATACGTTTTTTTAAATTGCGTTGACCGAGGGAGGTTGAAGCTGCATAAATGATTTGTATTATTCCTACTATAACCAACCAGGGAGAGAATCTAGAATGAGCGTTAGCTAATAATTCCATATTGATCCGAATCAATCCATATGCTCCCATCTTTAATAAGATTCCAGCTAAAAGCATACATGTACTGTAATGTGCTTCCCCGTGGGTATCTGGTAACCATGTATGTAGGGGTATCATCGGCGATTTGACAGCATAAGCAATAAGAAAACAAAAATAGAGTATTATTTCCAATGCTGCAGGATACGATTGATTAGCTAATTTTTCTAAATCTAATGTCGGTTCATTGGAACCATATAAACCCATACCTAGAACTCCTATTAAGAGAAAAATGGAACCTCCTGCAGTGCACAAAATAAACTTTGTAGCCGAGTACAGGCGTTTTTTTCCTCCCCACATGGATAAAAGTAAGTAAACAGGAATTAATTCTAATTCCCACATGATGAAAAAAAGTAAAAGGTCTCTAGAAGAAAATGATCCTATTTGGCCACTATACATTGCTAACATCAAGAAATAGAAAAATCGCGGATTTCGAGTAACTGGCCAAGCTGCTAAAGTAGCTAAAGTAGTGATAAATCCTGTCAGTAAAATGGGTCCTATGGAAAGTCCATCGGTTCCCAGTCTCCAGTGAAAATCAAAAAGATTGATCCATTGAGAATCCTCCTTCAATTGGGTTAAGGGATCGTCCAATTGGAAATGATAACAAAATACATAGGTCATTAGAAGGAGCTCTAGGATACATATACATAGAGTATACCACCTATACACCTTATTTCCCCTATGAGGGAAAAAGACAATTGAAGAACCCGCAAATATGGGCAAAACAAGAAGTATTGTTAACCAAGGAAAATAACTCGTGATAAAGACAAGATAAATTTTGACGAGAAACCCCCGTGCTCGGGAGAAGAATAATAGATTTTCTTTTCTCGAGTACGGGCTTTGGTCGGTAAAGAGGAATCAAATGATTCAAGTGGAGTTTTTTGTCACATATCAATAAGAAAGACCCATGCTGCGAGTTGTTTCATGCCATAAATAAACACGGACACTCAAAAAATCCGTTGGACAAGCGGATTCACATCTCTTACAACCTACACAATCCTCGGTTCTTGGCGCAGAAGCAATTTGCTTAGCTTTACATCCGTCCCAAGGTATCATTTCCAATACATCCGTGGGGCAAGCTCGAACACATTGGGTACACCCTATACATGTATCATAAATCTTTACTGAATGCGACATTGGGTCTATAAATTCCAGTTTTGAACACAAAAGATTTTTGATCTGGTAAAATAAAATTTGAAAATGAAATAAATCATATAATTTCTATTGTAGACACCAGACGAATCAATGATTTATCAAAATTTGAAGAATCAATAGATTTGAAAATCTGTTTATGAGAAAGGGGCCAAGATACTTTGATTTCCGTTTCAATAACCATGAAATATGAGTTGTACATACGAATTCAATTCATGTTCATTTTACTATATTTTTCTATTAATATGAAGATCTTAATTCTTATTGAATTTAGGGAATTTCTATGAATCCTAAGTAATCCTATTCATATAGAAAATCTGAATTCTATCAAATCAAATAGAGATAATCTAAAATAGTCTAATTCTAACTAATTCTAATTTAGAATAAATTCTTAAGTATTATTAAGTACATTATATTAATATATATTAATATAATGTACTAATATATATATATGAAATATTCATATTCGTATAAATAGATTAATCTAAATTAAATTTAAATATAGAAATATTCTAGTATATAGAAATAGAATTGAAGATATGATGATATATTATATATCAGATTCATACTAGATAGAATACGTTAGTTATTAGCTTAGTGATAGAATAGGTTAGTAGCTCTAGATCATACATCTATATGAAAAAAGAGAAGAAAGAAAATAATAAGAATAGAATATTCTATTCTATTGAATTCTTATTGCATGCTAATTCTATTATTCTATTCTTATTATTTATTCTAATTCTATTAGATTCTATTTATACTGTATTAGATGTATTGGATTATATTTTTATTTTAGATTCTATTGAGAATATTCTCAAAGTATTATGTTTTGATTTCTATGTGAAAATCGAAGAATTCTAACTAATTATTCAACAAATTCGATTGATTGATACGAGTTGATTTTCTGTTACGATGTATAGACGAAACAATAGCTAGCCCAATAGCTGCTTCAGCAGCCGCAATGGCTATAACAAAGATTGAGAAAATTTCTCCTTTTAATTGCCGACTATCAAATAGATCGGAAAATGTGACGAGATTGATATTCACCGAATTCAGTATAAGCTCAAGACACATAAGTGCTCTAACCATGCTTCGGCTTGTGATCAGTCCATAGATACCGATAGAAAATAAATAAACACTCAGAAAAAGTACATGCTCTAACATCATTGATAAATTCCTCATCAATCTCGATTCATTTCAATATGAACAAAAATTCAAATTAAACTGATTCAGCTGACTAGAATAGAAGAATTACAGAACAAAAGAAGATATTCACAGTAGATTGAAAGAAAATAGATTTAATCCATTTTCATTCTTTCATTCTCAAAATAGAAGTTCTTATTTCTTATTAGATTATTGACGAGCCATAGTAATTGCACCTATCAAGGAAACTAAAAGAATTATAGAAATGAGTTCAAAAGGAAGATAAAAATCTGTGGATAAATGAATCCCAATTTGTTGAACGTTACTTATTAAGTCCTGTTCTATAATCTGATTTGATCTTGTAGTCCGAAAAATTCCGGACCATGACGTATCTGGGATAGTAGTCATTAATGAAAAAAAAATACTTGTACAAACCAGTGAGGTGATCCTATCTCCAATGGTCCACAAATAGGAATCATTGGAATATTCTGAACTGTTCATGAACATCACAGCAAATATGATTAATACATTTATGGCTCCCACATAAATAAGGAACTGTGCGGCAGCTACAAAATAGGAATTCAATGAAATATAGAATAAGGATATACAAATAAGAACCAATCCCAATGAAAAGGCAGAATCAATGGGATTGGTAAGTAATACTACTCCCAGACCTCCTAATATAAGAACTGATCCCAGAAATACTACAAGAATATCATGTATTGGTCCAGGTAAATCCATTATGAAAGAAAAGATAAATAAATAAGTCAAAATATTTCATGACCTTACTAAGGGGCCAGGAAAGGAACTATTTTTTTATATGATACCTTTCTAATTGAATGAAAAAAAAAAGATGAATATAATTAGATAGATAAAAGAAAGTTATTTGGCTAATCCTACTTTATTCCAAACCAAATCTTAGTAATTGGTAATCGTTCTTGAACCAAGGGCTTTTTCTTTTTTCATTTGAGTTTTTGAATCCATAACTAGAACTGTTTTAATTGTGTAATCTTCAATTATTGACATTGGTAACCGACCCAATGAAATTTGATTATAATTCAATTCGTGACGATCATAAGTGGAAAGTTCATATTCTTCAGTCATCGATAAACAGTTTGTTGGACAATACTCGACACAGTTACCGCAAAATATACAGACCCCAAAATCAATACTATAATGAAGCAATTGTTTTTTCTTAATATCTTTTTTAAATTTCCAATCAACAATGGGAAGGTCTATGGGACATACGCGAACACATACTTCACAAGCAATGCATTTATCAAATTCAAAGTGGATTCGACCACGAAAACGCTCTGATGTGATTGATTTTTCATAAGGATATTGAATAGTTACAGGTAAACGATTTGTATGGGATAAGGTAATTATGAAACTTTGTCCAATGTACCTTGCAGCTCGTATTGTTTGTTTGCCATAATTCATGAATCCAGTAACCATGGGGAACATATTATAGATATCCATGAATAAAATTGATGTTTCTTTCTCTTGGTTGAGAGAAGTTATGAATATAGAATATCATTATTGTTTTCTCTTAATTTCTTATTTATTATTTATAGTTTATAGTGAAACAAGTTGAGAAGAAGTTGTCAATAATAGATTACCTAGAGAAATAGGTAAAAGAAATTTCCATCCAAGATTTAATAACTGATCCATTCTCATCCTAGGTAAAGTCCATCTTGTTGTGATAGGAATGAACAGAAACAAATAAGCTTTAGCTAATGTAATAAAGATACCAATTGCTATTACAAAGACTCTAAACATTTTATTTATTCCAAAAAGTTCAGTAAGAGATATGTACGGAATAGAAAAATTCCACCCACCTAAGTAAAGAACTGTTACAAATAATGAAGAAACTAATAGATTTAGGTAAGAAGCAAGATAAAATAACCCGTATTTTATACCTGAATATTCGGTTTGATAACCTGCTACTAATTCCTCCTCTGCTTCCGGTAAATCAAAGGGTAATCTTTCACATTCTGCTAGAGAAGATATTAGAAAAACTAGAAACCCTATGGGCTGACGCCACAGATTCCATCCCCCAAAACCATATTTGGACTGTGCCTCAATTATATCAACTGTACTTGAACTGTTAGATAATTCTAGTCGATGATAACATCACTGCTCCCATCGCTATTCCAAAACCGTACATGAAACCTAAGCTTCATACGGCTCCTCTATGGTCACAAATAAATGTAAGGTAAGGACTGGTTCAGTATTATTGCTCTCCTTGGACCCTAGGTAAATAGAATGGAAAGATACATTGGGGGTTGGAGAGGCCTCAATTCGACCAATAAAATTCTGTCTGCTAGAATAAGAAAAAGCACTTCCGAATTGATCTCATCCCTTAATAATGATAATATAATGAAAATAATCAAAATTTCTCTTTGTTCAGCAATAACTTAATCCTTCAATCAAATACTCATTATATTCATAAATAAAAAGAATTGGGCATTAGTTAATGAATCATGATAAGAATTTCCCATATGCATATGTATGAAGAAACGAAGAACTAAATATTTTCTTATTATTCCCGTTTTATTCTTTTTTATTCTATTATTGTATTGCATTCTATTTGTCTTGTTCCTGTTCTTCTTTCTGAAAACTAAAAAAAAATGAAATAAAATAAAGGATTAATTCGTTCTTGATAGTCATTTCTTTAATCAGCGAATAGTAGCATACTCTAGATTGGAATCGTGGGGAAGTACTGCTTGATCATTTCTACCAACTTCAAGCCCTTATTATGATTCGTTTTATGCAAAGTTTTATGCAAAAACCCCTTATTTTTGATACCTTACATTATTTCCATTACTCATCCTTTGTGTACTTTGGTGTTCCTAACTACCCACTTCTTTTTGATTGATCCCCAGTATAGTAATAAATACAGTTGATCTTTTGCATCCGCTTCAAGATATGACGACTAATCAAATAATCTCAATCTTGGGGTAAACAACTTATGTTTACTTCAATTTCATTCTTGTACCTAGGGAATGAGATTTTTCTTGTTTTACTGCAAATTGAGGAGCAGTTTTGTTTCACTCATATAACTATCTGGTTTAACTCATCAAACTGAAATGTTGAATAAAAAAAATCTTTTTTTTTATTTCATATTTACATATTGAATTCTATTTATATTGTATTGAAATTTCAATTCATTTCTTTTCTCTTTTCTAGAAAAGAGAGAGAAAAAAAGTTCATGTTCAAACGAATCGCACGTAGAGATATTGCTAACACACATAGAGTTAATGGTATTTCATAACTAATCGATTGAGCTGCAGCTCGTAGACCGCCTGAAAAGGAATACTTATTATTTGATCCATATCCTGACATAAGAAGACCAATGGGGACAATACTTGAAATGGCAATCCATAAAAAAACACCTATACTGAGATCAGCTAAAACAAGGTGATATCCAAAAGGAATTACTAAAAAACTTAGTAGAATTGATATAACCCCTATAGAAGGTCCGACCCTAAACAAACGAATATTCCCTCTAGATGGAAGAAGATCCTCCTTCAAAAATAGTTTGGTCCCATCCGCTAAAGCTTGAAGAATTCCTAATGGGCCGGCATATTCAGGTCCAATACGTTGTTGTATTGCTGCGGATATTTTTCTTTCTAACCACACAATTACTAATACCCCCATTGTGATTCCTAAGACAAGGGTGAAAATGGGGACAAAAATCCATATGAGTCCATAGACTTCTTTTAAGGATTCTAATATAGAAAAAGAATTGATAGTTTGTACTTCTGTCGTATCAATTATCATTTCAACGATCAACTTCTCCCATAATGATATCTATACTACCTAGTATCGTCATGATATCAGCCAATTTCATTCTTTTAACTAGCTGGGGAAGAATTTGCAAATTGATGTAGCCGGGTGGACGAATTTTCCATCTCCAGGGGAAAACGCTACTATCTCCTATTAAATAAATTCCTAATTCTCCTTTTGGGGCCTCTACCCTTACATAAAGTTCTTGTTTTAACAATTCAAAATTGGGTGAAAGTTTTTTAGTAATAAATCTATATTCAAAATTATTCCATTCGGAATTCTTTGTCCTATGAAAGCGGCGGTTTTCTAAATTTTCATAAGGTCCTCCAGGAATTCCTTCTAGAGCCTGTTGAATGATTTTTATGGATTCTTGCATTTCACCGATTCGTACTAAATAACGAGCTAATGTATCGCCTTCTTTTTGCCATTTGACTTCCCAATCAAATTTATTGTAACACTCATAACGATCAACTTTACGAAGATCCCATTGGATTCCAGAAGCTCGTAACATTGGTCCTGATAAACCCCAATTTATTGTCTCCTCCCCACCAATAATGCCCACTCCTTCAACTCGTTCCAAAAAAATGGGATTTCGCGTAATGAGTTTTTGATACTCAAAAACTTCTGTTAAAAAATAATCACAGAAATCAAAACATTTATCTATCCAGCCATAAGGTAAATCCGCAGCTACTCCTCCGATGCGGAAATAATTATGCATCATCCGCATACCTGTGGCGGCTTCGAATAGATCATATATCAATTCCCTTTCTCTGAAAATATAGAAAAAGGGAGTCTGTGCACCGATATCGGCCATAAAAGGGCCAAGCCATAACAAATGGGAGGCTATACGGCTCAGCTCCAACATAATCACTCTTATATAACTGGCCCTTTTAGGCACTTGAACACTTTCCAATCGTTCTGGTGCATTTACTGTTATTGCTTCTGTGAACATAGTAGCTAAATAATCCCAACGTGTTACATAAGGCAAATATTGTATAATTGTTCGGTTCTCCGCTATTTTTTCCATCCCTCTGTGTAAATAGCCCAATATAGGTTCACAGTCAATAACATCTTCACCATCCAGAGTAACGATCAGCCGAAGAACACCATGCATTGATGGGTGGTGAGGACCCATATTGACTATTATGAAATTTTTTCTTGTAGCCGGTACAGTCATATTTTTTTCCTTAATTCATTATTTCATGAATTTATTCAACTAAAAAATCTAATACTAATAAAAAAAAAATAATAACTGAACTAATAAAAAAAGAATAAAAAAATAAAAAAGAACAAGGATAATAATAAGAAAATAATAAGAAACTCAAATAAGAAATTCAAATTAAATTAACGAATTTTCGGTTCCCGAATATCTAACTTATCCATTAATTTCTTATAACGCACTTTATTTTTCTTTGACAAATAAGTCAATAATCGTTGACGTTTTCCCAGAATTCTTCGTAGACCCCTTTGCGATAAAAAATCTCTTTTGTGCAATTCTAAATGTGAAGTAAGTCTCCGTATCTTACTGGTGAAATGGAAGACTTGAAATTCAACAGACCCACTATTTTCTTCTTTTTCTTCTTGTGTAATAACTGAGATGAATGAATTTTGGACCATAAATGAAAATTTCTATCTTTATTTTCTGTGAATTTTACCGATCAGGAAAAAGAATAATATTTCTTATGCCAGTTATTTTCATCTAGTATACATCAAAATTGGATTTCATTCATATATTACTTTGTTTTTTTTATGTGGTTTATGTGTTTATGTTTTGTATATTTGATCCAAATCAAATATACAAAACATATATGTATTCACGAAAGAGAACAATTTCTTTTTACTTAAAAGGATTCCGCTCCTCCTAGTGAAAATTGATACACTATGAAATCAGCATCATCATCATGTATTAGAATGTTACACAGTGTATATATTTTGGCTTTCATCTACCGAATATGTTACACGATATGTAGGAAATCCACTATAAATTCTTTAATTTTTCATTGGAATTGAATTCATTCTGAATTGTGAATACATATGTATTCTTGACATACTGAAACGACTGCTGTTATTGGTATCAAACCAATAGCGATTCATACAAGCTACATCTTCTAATCGATAATTGGGCCAAAGAAACAATTTGAATTTCATGAAATTTTTTCCATCTGTATTAATATGTTTGTCCTCATTCAGAAATTGACCACAGTTTCTTATTTTGTTTTCATTGCAAAATCTTGAATTTCTATCCACAACATTCCAATTCTGGGAATTGAAACAAATTCGAATTCGAAATTCTCTCCGACGTCTGGGAGATAGAATATTTTCAGGAACAAGGAAATCATAATGATTTTTGTCTCCACTCCAAAAAATGTTGCTGTGTTGTGCAATGGATTTTTCAAACCCCCCTTTCTCACTATATCTTTTTTTTGTGTATTTTTTATTCGTTTGGTGCTTCTTATTATCGACCAATGAAATATCTATAGTTTGATATATAATAGATTTTCCGTCCCTTCTTATAGATAGACAAATTGGTTCAATAATAAATATTCCCTTTCTTATCACTTCTGCAAGAACTAGGTCCTTTTGAATCAGCATTTCGTCTAGATTTATTTCACCTCTTTGAATCGAGGATATAGCAATTTCCTTTAGATTTATCAGTCTAAGTAGGAGACAATATACCCTGATATTTTTCATTATTTTTTTATTCAAAGGATTAGCCCATCTTAATTGAAAAAGAAAATATTTTTTCAAAAAGGAATCTAGTTCCATTTCATTTTTATATTGTTTTTTTTTTCTACCCTTTTTCATTTCTAATCTTGCGTAATCTTCTTCAACAGCTTTTTTCTTTTTTTGTTTTAGTAGATTCGATACAAGATTTCCTTGGCCCTGTTTTTCGTGTTCTTCCTGCTTGGAATTTCCTAATTCAAGATCTTTTTTTTTATTAGATGATATATGAAGATTTTTCTTTGGGTTTACGTTACTATTTTTACTTTTTTCATTTCTAGAAAAATGAAAAAAGAGTGATTTGATTGGGATGATCCAAGGTTGAATCTTATATACATCAAAAAGTAGCACAAATTCTGGGAAGAACCAAGGTTCTAGATTGGATATAGTATCATTATTTGATGCGGTATCATAGAACCTTTCTTGATTCATTCCCATGCAATCAAAAAAGTTTCTTTTTTGATTGCATGGTTTGATCTCTTGATGAATCGTAGGAGAGAAAAGATCTTTTTTTTCCATTTTTGGTAAATTCTTAATTTCAGTCTTAGTATTTTTCTGAATATTGATGCCAATATGTGCATTGGTCCAGATCTCAATATTCTTTCTAAAACAAAGATGAAGAATTTTACAATCAAAATATTTTCTATCCAAATTTGTATTCCTATCAATAAGATATCCTTTTTCTAGATAATCATTACTAGGTATACTTACCAATACATAAAATGATTCAGGTTTCGATGTATTTAAATGATATGGAATTTCTGGGTCCCCGTTTATTTCTAATGTTGATCCAGAAATGTATGAATTAGGGGTGCTTATGTATTTATATGATAAAAGATCATATCTGTAATGTTTTTTCCATTTGTATTTTTGACTCATAAATGAATTCGCTGCATAGTCATTTTTTTTTATGGAATGAATGAATTGGTATTTTTGATATAAATCCAATTGGATTGATTCCTTTTTTTGAATCATACGACGTTGATTGATTCTATTTCGCCATTCTAATCGAAACCTTCTTTTTTGAGAGAAATCGTATTGATAATGACCTTTTAACCAGTTTTTCCATTCGTTCATTACATATGTATGAATTTTTTTATGTCTTGATTTGGAATGAAATATTCCGTGTATCATACAATAGTCTTTTAATTTATCCTTAAAAAAAGGATAGCTCCCTTGATATTGAAGTACAGGTCTCAAGTGATACTGATTTAGTAATTGGTTAAGTAATTGGGTTTGTGATAATTTGTAAAATACATATGCTTGGGACAGGGAAGATAAGTTCCAATAAGTATTGGAATTTTGATTCCTATTCTCAGTATTATCAGTATTTGAAAACAATTTTTTTATAGTCAAAAGGAAATTCATTGTATTTTGATTTGTTTCATCAATTCCTTCTTGTTCTTGATTTCTTTCATTGTTGTAAATGGATTTATTCAAGATCTTTTTTGTTGATTCAAAGAAAAGTTGTGCATTTATCTTAGAAATGGTAATGGTACATAGCAAGATATCAATGTATATTTTTTCAATTAATGATTTCATAAAGTAGTGTGATTTACGCATTAATCGGATATTTTTCCTTTTTAAGATTTTCCAAATATGTTTCTGTGAGCCCGATCTTTTATTATCATAAATTAAAACTATTTCTTTTTTTTTCTTGTCTTTTGCGGTTCGTTCAATTTGATTCCTGATTTTGATTGTCTTATCAGAAAGATCTTTCATTCTTCTTTCTATTAGTGAATAATTGAACCAATTCATCGTTCGAATTAGAACGGGCGATTGGCGAAGAATCTTATTATTTCTTTTGAAATCTTTTTCGTTTTTGTTCGGTTCATATACTTTTTCTTTCCTCAATTCAAATAAGAAAATTGGATTGACTTTCTCCAGGTTTTTCATCATTAGTTTGATAACTCGAACTATTTTGATGACCCATTTTGTTTTTTCTTTTTGAACTTCTAGAAAGGCTTTTCTTTTTTTCTTTAAAAATTTTAGAACTTGTAAAAATTTCTTTTTCACCTTTTTCTTTTTTTTTTCGAGTTCTTTATAAATAGGTTCAAAAAAAAAAGGTCGTTTTCGGGGAGAACCAAAGGGAATTTCCGCTTCCATTCCCCAGACTGTTAAAAAACAAAAATTTTTTTTTTTATCTTTTTTTTTCATTGGATCTCTATGATGAGATCGTACCTTAGATTTTTGCCAAGGTTTTAGACAGAAAGGATATAGAATCTTTATCTGAATACCGTCTGTTAACCAATCTTGGGGAAATTCAGTTTCTGATAATTGAACACCATTATAGGTGCATTTAATATGCATTTCTCTATTCCATGCCTTGAAATCCTCGTACCACTCGGGGGATTGGAATAATAACATACTGAAAAGATTTTTAGCTATTATTAATGAAGGCAATATAATGTATTTTCTAAGAAAAGATTGGGTTACTAACATCAAACCTCTTATTGCTTGAGTAAATATAAAGGTATCCCAAGCTTCTGATATTTCTATCCGTTCATTTATATATTTTTTTTCCTCTTTCTCCTTTTCTTTTTTTGTATCTTCATTTTCCAAATCAAAATCAGAAATTTTTAATTCTGATTCTTGTTCTCTCCCCATCCAATTCCTCAAAATGAGATTCTTCATTTCGTTGATATCAAAAGACGAAAAAAAAGATGTTTTGTCTAGCCGATCCACAAAAAGCGGGGAATTTACATTTACTTGAAAGAGGTCCCAAATAACTGTTTTACGTCTTTGAGCACGCATGGATCCTTTGATTAGATTGCGACGAAAATCCGATTGTTGGGAGTAACGTATCAAAGCCACCTCTTCCTCTTCCGTTTGATCATCATTTTTATCATTGTTACTACTATTCTTAGTACTAGAAATAGAATTGGTATTCTGATCATTATCGTTATAAATTACCACACGTTTGGCTCTTCTTGAATGAATATCATGATCTTCTTCCACCAATTCTTCTTCACTTTCTTCTTCCTCTTCTTCCAAATCATCGGTTAATTTGTATGACCATCGAGAAACCTCTTTACTGACTTCTTCTATTCTAATTCCAATAGATTTTTTTTTCATTGTTTTTTGATCTTTTGCATGCGTTGTAATTACATCAAATACAAATTGCAACGATTTTGCTTGACTTTCTGAATCAATTCCCTTTTCTTCTGTAGAATTCAAAAATGATTGACGGTAGAGTTCTACGGAATCATTAAGAACGGAATCCTTCAGAAGTAGATCATGAATCTTATTTATAAAAAAAATTTCTACTAAATCTTCTGTATCTGTATAAGGATTCATGATTGCACGTGAATATAATTTTTTTCTCATTCCTCGATATGGTCCGTTGAAAAAAGGATCATATGCTTTTGGCAAGCATTTTTTTTTATTTTCATCATCGCATAATATGGTTCTTTTTTCAAGCATATCCAGACTCGTAGATTCCTCATTTTTTTCTAGAATTTGGATTCGTCTTCTCAATTCATTGTTCAAATTACACTTTTTTTTTTCATTGGTATAAATCCAAGAATTATAAAGATCTTCGTCATATAGTTTTTCTATTATGTACAAAGAAATTCTTCGTTCTAGCATTTTCGAAAAAGTCGATAAACTGGGCGGATATGTAAAGGATATTATTTGCTTACCATCACTTGTACATGTAAAAAAAAAAAATTGTGACATTTCATTGCGTAAAGCATTTTCTAATTGATCATTTTTTATATATCGTAATGGACGATTCCACCGTTTAGAATCGAAAAGAAAAGTGACAAAAGTTTTTTCAACCCACTCAACCCAACTTTTCTTTTTTTCTTCTTTCAGTCTTCCCAATTCCCAATTCTCTTGATGGGTCTCCAGATCATAATCTTCGTAAACTGGGCTATCTTGATAGCGTGCCTCTTGAAAGTGAAATTCATCCTTTGTTTTTTCCTTTCCATTCACTCGGATCTCTTCCGTTTCATCTATTTTGTCCAGATCCTCCTTTTCTTCCGAACAAAGGGAAGGGTTTTCTTCGGTGGATCCCTCTTGTTCCTGTTTAGTCTCCTTCGTTTCGGAAGTTGTTTCTACATCGCTTTCTTCCTTTCTTTCTCCCCCTTCTTCCGTTTCTGAGGTTTCTTTCTCTTTCAGTTTCTTAGTGACAATAGGCGACGGCATTCTGCCTAAATAGTAGACACAGGTGATAAATAAGAGAATACTAAAGATTCGAGCCATAGAATTTCTCAATTCTGACACAAGATACTTATTAGATCGAATAGAATGATTTTGCCGTATCCAGAATAATACCAATCCAACCCATTTCATGAATAAAATGTGACCAATTAACCAACCAACAAAACTACTTGTTAAAAACAAAATCTTGTTGTTGCATCGAAACATATAAATGTTGACTAATCTGGCTAACGTGGAACTTGGTAAAATGAAATGGTTGAATAATTGAAAAATTAGATTATTCAGGAATACACATTGAATGCTGAGATTACGCATTGAATTTCTGGTAGTAGATCCATAATCAAAAAAGTTTTTGTGATTGTTCCAGAAGAAATGAAACAAAAGATACGGTAGAACTAGGACAGTTATTGTATGAGGTCTACCCAATGCTAGATGCAGAGGCGCATAATAGATCGATATGAACATCATGAGCTGTCCCGCAATAAAACCAGTTGTTG